AGTTGGATAACTTTCAGCTAGCTCAAAAGAAACCTTTTAAGCATTTCATTTCTTGAGTGATCTCTAATCCACTTTTTTTTTTGTTAGAATACATTTTTTTCTTCATTCAAATCGAATTGGTGAGACAATTGAAAACGGTATTTACTTATTACAGGACCTTTTATCTTTGCCGCGAATCATTGGGTTTAGACATTACTTCGGTGATCTTTAATCGTTTCAAAATGGTAGCAACATACCATTTTATGATTTCTTTCTATCAAAGAATCAGACTAACGATTGATTCTTGCGTGATACACTTTTTTGATCAAAAGAATTTGGTCAATTCAACCAAACTTGATTCTGAGATTCGAAACTTGCTCGAACTAAATCCTTTCAATTTCTATATTGAAAATCGATTTACGAAGTTGTTCCAGCTTATTGATTGACACTAACCTTAGATTCTTCCTCTGAGAAAGAGATCAATACTTTCTGCGCGAGCTTCATCTCCTACTATTTTCATTACAACCAAACAAAAATGAGGATTCTAATGTATAATAGAAAAATGGATGTCGAGCCAAGAGTACCTTCATTCCATTCCTCTAGACTATAAAATAGGGTGGAAAAATTGGGTGGATGTACGAATCCATAACCAATTATGTCCTTCAAGTCGCACGTCGCTTTCTACCACATCGTTTCAAACGAAGTTTTATCATAACATTCCTTAAGTTTTGAACCGGTATCTAATCGATTCAATTATGGAATCGTGAATAGTCATTGATTCAGCCGATACATAGTAATCTAGAATTTGAAACTTCTATTGGCTAGTTTCTGACGAAGTGTCAGAAAGAATGGAATTTAACCCCGTTTTGGGGTATGAATTTTTTTTATTTACAATTCGAATATTAGCAATAAGACTAATAAATAAATACTTTTTGAATCTTGATCTTCGAAGGATTCAAGATTCCCGAATCTAACACTTCTTTGAGGACTAAAGGACCCAAAAAAATCATTAAAAAGATTTCATTTCTATCTCGATAACATTATTTGAATAAAGTTTTGCAGTAAGGACCCCTTTTTATCATCATAAGACAGATAAATATAAGACAGATAAATCCCCATAGTCAGATTCGAATTAAACCATCAACGATGTAAAACAAATAATAGGTTGAAAAAATTCAATTTCTTTTTTTTTTAGTGGAAAAAAAGTGGAAAAAAAGCAGAATCGAAATATGAAGGCCACAGATCCCCTCTCCTTATCCATCAGGATAGACTAAACAATTGTTACTTAAATAAACAACAAATTATGGATATTCTATGTTAAGTTAAATATATAATTTAACATATGTCTTTTTTTATTTGTTAATGAGATTTAACAAAATACTGGCATTGAAATTGATATCTTTTATTGCTAATGAATTCCTATTCATTTTCCTAATGATAAATAAAATAAAGAAAGATCCGATTTGATTGGTTAGTGGATGCTAAACCTATCTTTCCATAAGCACAAAGTCAAAAGGTTCCACCGAATTAAGCCATTCTTTCCTATTTTTTTAGTCTAAACAGGCCTGAAGTTAAGATTAAGATAAGAGACTTAATCCCATTCATTGAATTAAAAAAATTGCTCATTGAAAATTCAAATAGGTCTGGGACGGAAGGATTCGAACCTCCGAATAGCGGGACCAAAACCCGTTGCCTTACCACTTGGCCACGCCCCATTTTTATTTCTATTCAACACTACTCAAAATTAGTAGTGGTATTGATTCTTCGTCAATTCCCACCCATATATATAATATATATATATATATGCAATATATTAGCTTGTTGTTCGGACTTTGATCTGTGTATATATCGAATTAAACAAAATTTATTGATCATAATATATAATTGCATTAAGATATTGTATGAAAATATGATTTCTTCTATTCTTTTTTTATTTGAGAATTGAAGAATTTTTGATTGGGTAAGTTTCAGAGTTTTTTGGTCTACCTTACTTTTTTTTATATCCATTTTGATATCAATAACATCATATTCCTAACTCAGTCAAAATACAATTATCTTCAAGAGCAAAATGCTTGTTATGTTTAATATTTTTAGTTTGATTTGTATCTGTCTTAATTCTGCACTTTATTCAAGCAGTTTTTTCTTCACAAAATTACCCGAAGCCTACGCTTTTTTAAATCCAATCGTAGATGTTATGCCAATAATCCCCGTGCTCTTTTTTCTATTAGCTTTTGTTTGGCAAGCTGCTGTAAGTTTTCGATGAAATCTTTAATACTGTCTTAGAATAATTCATGATTTATTCGATAAAACAATTCTAAAAATTAATAAGATCAGATAAGTCTTATAACATAAGCCCTAAATTCAAACATTGAATTTATTGTATAGATCCGAGAAATCCGGATGAATCCATTTCTTCATTATGATCTGTTTTCTGTTCCAGTGAAAAAGACCCCCTAAGAGTCCCCCGCAATAGCTAATTAGAGAGATGAAAAAATATTTGAGGTATCAAAGAAAATCTTTG